GTCCGCATCTATTCTTTCTTAGCTAAACGGGTGGAAGATCCATCCAATTTGGTTATATCATGAACTCGAAAAACGGATCTGAATGTGACTGAAATGCACGATCTTCACAGGTATCACTTTTCACGATACCTAAACCTAAAAGGTGGAATAGCGATTTTCGAACCATTTCCTATAAGAGAATGGTTTCCATTACTTTGAGAAATGGATTCTATATCAAACTATAGCTATTGCATTAAAGAAGAAAAGAAACTAATAGAAGTCGAAGACGCGGAATGGTAGTGAATAGAGAAAAAGATTCTTCTGATTTTCTTGTTCCTGAAAATATTCTATCTATCTCCTAGACGCTGTAGAGAATTGAGAATTTTCATGTCTTTCAATTCTCGTACTCGTAATTGGAAAGTTACGGAAGGAGATCCATCATTTTGCAATGAAAACAACATAAAAAACTCTGGACAATTTCGAAATCAGACCAAGCATCTTAATACATATGCAAAAAAATTCATTATTGGCCCACCATTGATTACAAGATTTAGCTTTTATGAATCGCTATTGCTTTGATACGAATAATGGCAGTCGTTTCAGTATGTTAAGGATACAGATGTATCCACAATTCATTTAGAGTTACTTAATAGCCTATTTCTTATACTATATATCTCTCCCGTGAAATTCTCGAGCCGAAAGATGGATGCATATGCTGTGTTTCATTTTGCTAAATGATATCAATTAAATGGTGTATCAATTCTATAAATTGGATATAGCAATAAATAAATCAGCAAAATTCTTTTATTTTAGATAGAAGAAATGTTTCTTCTATCTAAAATAAAAGAATGTACCCTTCTATCCAAATCTAATTTGGATCGATAAAATAAATCCAAATTATAGATTCCAGCAGTAGATGAATAATTGCAAATTTTTGTGTGTACGAGATTCGAATAACTTCAAAATAACTGACATAATTTTTTATTTTTCCTGATCAAAAAAAATACATGAAAAAGAAAGGAGGTAGAAAAATTTTTTGATTTATGGTTAAAGAAGAAAAACAAGAAAACAGGGGTTCTGTTGAATTTCAAGTATTCAGTTTCACCAATAAGATACGGAGACTTGCTTCACATTTGGAATTACACAAAAAAGATTTTTCATCGGAAAGAGGTCTACGAAGACTTTTGGGAAAACGTCAACGTTTGCTGGCTTATTTGGCAAAGAAAAATAGAGTACGTTATAAGAAATTAATAAGTCAGTTGGATATTCGGGAGAAGTAATTTAATCGTTCGATTTTTTTTCTTATTTTATTAGTAGTCTTATAGTAGTCTTAGATTTTGCATTTTGATGAGCCTCGTTTTGAGGAATTCATGGAATAATGAATTAAGGAAGAAAAAAGAATAAGAACAAGGATACATAACATAAAAGAAAGAATAGATAAGACGATATTCGCCCTCCCCCCACATATTTAATTTCTTCTCCTATACAAAAACCAGCAAGACCTACTCCATTGATAATTCCATCAATAATACCTTTATCAAAAAAATGCGTTAGTTCGGAAAATCTTCTTATACCCAGGATAAAGAGCCTAGTATAGAAAACATCTATATAACCGCGATTATATGACCAGCTGTATACCTTTTTTTTTACTTGATCCCAAAAAGAATTTTTTGGATTCCCTTTTACAAGGGAATTTTTAAAATTCAAATTCTGAAAAAAAGAATAAGCGGATCCATAGCATATATATGCTATGAATAGACCAAAAATAGCTAAACTTACAGAAGAAATTGCATTAGTGATAAATTCATATGAATTTATGGAAGAATTAGAACTTTCCTGGAAAAAGCTTATTGAAGGGGTTAGCCACTTTGATAATATGGTTAACTCCGATGTTCCATTATCCATTACTCCATTATCAAAATGGATTCCTATGGATCCAATAAACAAAGTAAAAAGGAGTAATATAAGAAGAGGAAATAACATAGTATTTCCAGTTTCACGAGGATAGACAAAAGTATTTTTAGCTCCAAAGGAAGTACTAAAGAATCCTATCCTATTTCTTGTATTACCAGGAATTTTGGGTATATTTTGTGAAAAAAAAGAAACTCCACTCTTCATTGTTGCTAAAACAAAATCTCTATTGACTCCTTTGGGTATGTTTTTTCCCCACAAGGATATTGAATACAATGAACCCTCTTTAGTACTACTGTAATTTTGAAAATGAACACGCAAATACCCATCAAAAGTAAGTAAATATATTCGAAACATATAAAATGCAGTTAATCCTGCAGTAAAAGAAGCTATTATTCCAAAAAAAGGTGAATACAACCAACTATTACTAAGGATTTCATCTTTGGACCAGAAGCAAGCAAGAGGTGGAATACCACAAAGAGAAAGTGTACCACATAAAAAAGTGGTCCTTGTAATAGGAACATATTTTTTTAAACCACCCATAAGAACCATATTCTGACTTTTATCTGGTGAATATCCAACAAGAGGTTCCATTGAATGAATAACGGATCCGGATCCCAAGAACAATAAAGCTTTCGAATAAGCATGAGTGATCAAATGGAATAAAGCTGCTTGATAAGAACCTATACCTAGAGCTAACATCATATAACCCAATTGAGACATTGTAGAATAAGCTAAGCTTCTTTTAATATCTCTCTGAGCAAGAGCTAAAGTCGCTCCTAAGAAAAGTGTTATTATACCTACTAAGGAAATGAAACTCATTATCCAAGGTAGGGATATGAAAAGAGGAAGAAGTCGAGCTACAAGAAAAATCCCCGCAGCAACCATAGTTGCTGCGTGTATAAGAGCCGAAATAGGAGTGGGTCCTTCCATAGCATCGGGTAACCATACGTGAAGAGGGAATTGTGCAGATTTTGCAACTGCACCAAGAAATAATAAAAAAGCACACAAAGTAGTAAGTAATGAATTAATCCCATTATTAGGAATCCAGTTATTAGCTATTTTGAACAAATCCCGAAACTCTAAACTACCTGTTATCCAAAAAAAACCTAAAATTCCTAATAACAAACCAAAATCGCCTACACGATTAGTTACAAAAGCTTTTTGACAAGCACTCGCTGCAATTGGTCGTGTAAACCAAAAGCCTATCAATAAATAGGAACACATTCCCACAAGTTCCCAAAAAAAATAAATTTGTATCAAATTGGAACTAGTAACCAATCCCAACATGGAAGTATTAAAAAAACTTATATAAACGAAAAATCTCAAATATCCCTCATCGTGAGACATGTAATCGTCACTATAAATAAGAACCAAGATTCCTACAGTAGTGATTAGTATTAACATAATAGAAGTAAGGGGGTCGATCAAGTATCCAAATTCTAAGGAAAAATCATTATTGATGGTCCAAGACCATAGATATTGATAGATAGAACTCCCTTTTATTTGTTGAATAGACAGGTGAACTGAGAATACCAAAGCTATACTTAAGAGTAAAACACTAGGAAAAGCCCATATGCGACGAAGATTTTTTGTTGCTGTCGGAATAAGAAAAAGCCCAAACCCCATTGACATAATAACTGGAAGTGGGAGAAGAGGAATTACCCAGGCATATTGATATGTATGTTCCATAAGAAAAGAAATAGCAATTTTTAATTGAAATTTATAGTTCTTTTTTTCTATAAAATTGTTTCCGATTCACCAAACCTATTCTTATTTCTTTCTGAAGGAATTCAAAAAACAAAATAAGAATAAGAAAAAATACTGGAATTCTAATTTTTCCAAATTTGTCTCATTGAAATATTCCAAAATTCAGAATGGGGTTAGTTGCTTAAATTCAAAAAGTTAATCAAAGAATTTCGTTATTTAGTTATTAGATAAAAAAAGATATTTATGAAAAGAAAAAAAAAGATTGAATCAGTTTACTTTCTATTCCTATTCTTTTTTTCTGTTAAAATGAAATAGCTCTCTTATTTCATAACTGATTGATTTAATTTCAACTATATTTGAATTTTACCTTCGTTTCATCTCCCCATATTATATGAGGGCTTATCCCCCATACCTTAGATTTATATATGGAGTATATTTTATATATAAATTGATTTAAATAGAAAACCATTGTATATAATATATCTTTGTATATATTGTATATTATTAAAACAAAGTCTAAAATATATATATGAAAAATACGCGAAAAACTCTTATCTTATCCACATTAGACAAAATGAAATAAAAAAGAATTTCAAATTTCATTATCTTTCAGTATCTAAGTATAAATACTAAGAAAAAACAGAAAGAAGGATTGATTTGCGACAATAGATGTCTTTCACATACAACTAGAAAAAACTAATTCCCCTTTTGAATGGCAGTTCCAAAAAAACGTACTTCGATGTCAAAAAAGCGTATTCGTAAAAATATTTGGAAGAAAAAAACATATTTTTCCATAGTACAATCTTATTCCTTAGCAAAATCAAGATCATTTTTGAGCGGCAACGAGCATCCAAAACCAAAAGGTTTTTCTGGGTAACAAACAAATAATCAGGTTTTGGAATAATCTGAATTGACCGATCCCAAAGAAATTCCAATTATTTAATATGAATGAATAATTTGGATTAATTAATGAATGTACTTTATGTGTTGAGTTCCTGGGTCTAATATTCTTAGAACTAATCCCTCTGTTATTCTGTTATATAGAACATTAGTATATTGTGTCCTCAGTATTCTTTTCCAATCAAAGAACTTTTGATAATGGAATCCTCCTATTTTTTTATGAGGATTCTATTATCAAAAGTAGAGTATTCTTGCAATAGGATTTAGAATTTCTACCTAGCTTATTCAAAATTCACAAATAAATTGATTTAGGACTGATAAATCATATTAATAAGAGCATAAAGGCTTTGACTCTAGAAACTTTTCACAATACAAAACTCTTTATATTTAATGATGAAATTCGAATTTTCCTAAATTCTATGGATTCTCCCAATCTCGACGATTCGAGAGAAAATAACTATTATTCTTTTAAGTTAACTATTAACTATTATTTCAAGTTAGCCGCCATGGTGAAATTGGTAGACACGCTGCTCTTAGGAAGCAGTGCTCAAGCATCTCGGTTCGAGTCCGAGTGGCGGCATTCTCGAAAAAGAATACAATAGATTAGAAAATGGATTCAATTCGAAATTTCCAATTTTGTAATGGGACCTTCTCCTTATGCTATTTGCAACTTTAGAACATATACTAACTCATATCTCTTTCTCAACTATTTCAATTGTGATTACGATTCATTTGATAACCTTATTAGTTCGTGAACTTAGGGGATTACGTGATTCGTCAGAAAAAGGAATGATAGCGACTTTTTTCTCTATAACAGGATTCTTAGTTTCTCGTTGGGTTTCTTCGGGACATTTTCCATTAAGTAATTTATATGAGTCATTGATCTTCCTTTCATGGGCTCTGTATATTCTTCATACTATTCCGAAGATACAGAACTCTAAAAATGATTTAAGCGCAATAACTACACCAAGTACTATTTTAACGCAAGGCTTTGCCACGTCAGGTCTTTTAACTGAAATGCATCAATCTACAATACTAGTACCTGCTCTACAATCTCAGTGGTTAATGATGCATGTCAGTATGATGTTACTAAGCTATGCAACTCTCTTGTGCGGATCCTTATTATCCGCCGCTCTTCTAATCATTAGATTTCGAAAGAATTTCGATTTCTTTTCTAAAAAGAAAAAAAAAAAATTACTTAAAACATTTTTATTTAATGAGATTAAATATTTCTATGCAAAAAGAAGTGCCTTAAAAAACACCTCTTTTCCTTCATTTCCAAATTATTACAAATATCAATTAACTGAGCGTTTGGATTCTTGGAGTTATCGTGTTATTAGTCTAGGGTTTACCCTTTTAACCATAGGTATTCTTTGTGGAGCAGTATGGGCTAATGAGGCGTGGGGATCCTATTGGAATTGGGATCCTAAGGAAACTTGGGCATTTATTACCTGGACCATATTTGCAATTTATTTACATAGTAGAACAAATCCAAATTGGAAGGGTACGAATTCCGCATTTGTAGCTTCGATAGGATTTCTTATAATTTGGATCTGCTATTTTGGTATCAATCTTTTAGGAATAGGTTTACATAGTTATGGTTCATTTACATTACCATCTAAATGATTACATAAGATAAAACATTGATAAAATGAAGGTTTTTCGCATTTTTGTTTGATTTGCGAACCCCTAGACGTTCAAAGGGGTTCGCAAAAATGCGAAATAGATCTAATTAGACTTTTTACTTTTTTCGGAATTTTTTGGTTTTTCCATTATGAAATATAGAGCGGACTAGTTAAAAAAAGAAAATCTATTTAGGATAATAATTGGATAAGAGAGCCTCTACCCTGTCAACGGATAGCGAGAGAACAAAATCTGGATAAATACCAATTCCTATTACTGGTAAAAAGATACAGATTAAAAGAAAGAGTTCTCGTGGTCCAGAATCCACAAAATTTGCGTTTGGAACATGAAATAACTTGTATCCATAGAACATCTGGCGTAACATAGATAATAAATAAATAGGAGTTAATATCATTCCAATTGCCATTAGAAAAGTAATTAACATTTTTGGCATCAACAAAAATTTTGGACTAGTAATTAGTCCAAAAAATACTACTAATTCTGCAACAAAACCGCTCATTCCTGGTAAGGCAAGAGAAGCCATTGAAAAGCTACTAAACATAGTAAACATTTTTGGCATTGGTATAGATATCCCTCCCAGTTCTTCGAGATAAACAAGACGCATTCTATCACAAGCCGTTCCTGCCAAGAAAAATAGTGTAGCACCGATAAATCCATGGGATAATATTTGTAAAATAGCTCCATTTAGTCCAATGTTGGTTATGGAACCAATTCCTATAATTATGAAACCCATGTGAGATACGGAGGAGTAGGCTATTCTTTTTTTGAAATTTCGTTGACCAAGAGAAGTTGAAGCTGCATAGATTATTTGCACCGCTCCTATTATTACCAACCAGGGGGAAAATAGATAATGAGCATGAGGTAACAATTCCATATTGATCCGAATCAATCCGTATGCTCCCATCTTTAATAGGATTCCTGCTAAAAGCATACATGTACTGTAATGTGCTTCCCCGTGGGTATCTGGTAACCACGTATGTAGAGGTATAATCGGCAATTTGACAGCATAAGCAATAAGGAAGCCAAAATAAAGTAGTATTTCCAATGTCGCAGGGTATGATTGATTAATCAATCGTTCCAAGTCTAATCTCGGTTCGTTAGAACCATATAAGCCCATACCCAGAACTCCGATTAAGAAAAAAATGGAACCGCCTGCAGTATACAAAATAAACTTGGTAGCTGAATATAAACGCCTTTTTCCCCCCCACATGGATAAAAGTAAGTAAACAGGAATTAATTCTAATTCCCACATAATAAAAAAAAGTAAAAGGTCTCGTGAAGAAAATAATCCTATTTGACCACTATACATTGCTAGCATCAGGAAATAGAATAATCGCGAATTCCGGGTAATTGGCCAAGCCGCTAAAGTAGCTAAAGTAGTGATAAATCCTGTCAATAAAACGGATCCTAATGAAAGTCCATCGATTCCCAATCTCCAGTGGAAATCAAAAACATCTATCCATTTATAATCCTCCCTTAATTGGATTAAGGGATCCTCTAATTGGAAATGATAACAGAATGCATAAGTCATTAGAAGGAATTCTAATAAACAAATAGATATAGTATACCACCTAACGATTTTGTTTCCTTTATGGGGTAAAAAGAAAATTAATGAACCTGCAAATATCGGCAAAACAACAAGTATTGTTAACCAAGGAAAATAACTCATGATAAAGTAATAAAGACAAGATACGTTTTGACCAGAAAAGCCCATGCTCGATTATTTTGAGCACAGGCTTCTTCGGTAAAGAGGAATCAGACGATTCAAGTGGAGTTTTTTGTAACGTATCAATAAGATAGAGCCATGCTGCGGGTTGTTTCAGGTCCTAAATAAACGCGGACACTTAAAAAATCTGTTGGGCAGGCGGATTCGCATCTCTTACAACCCACACAATCTTCGGTTCTCGGCGCAGAAGCAATTTGCTTGGCTTTACATCCATCCCAAGGTATCATTTCTAATACATCTGTTGGACAAGCTCGTACACATTGAGTGCATCCTATACATGTATCATAAATTTTTACAGAATGTGACATTGGATCTAGAAATTTTCCTTTTCAATATAACAATTTTCGATCTGGTAAAAATGAAATTAGTACTATATAAGTTATATGTATTGTAGACACCAGACGAAGCAATGGTTTATCCAAACTTTAATAAATATATTTCTTAATCTGTTTGTGAGAAAGCGTGAAAAGAGCCAAGAGACTTGAATTTAAGGCTTCAACAGTCATAATTATACGAATTCTACATATTAATTTGAATTAGCCAATAAATTGGCTATTATCTTTGCAATATAAATTATTGCAATTTGAATATTGCAATATCAATGAATTGCAAAAATGCAAAATTCGATAAGTAAAAAAGAATACTCTGAAATAACCTACTTCAAAAATGGGTATTCTCAAATAAAAATAAGAAAAGAAGACTCAATTTTATTAATCTTAATGTTCCATATTAGTATATATGCGCCTTTGTTTAGAGGATTCTATGCCTAATTATTCAAAAAATTAGATTGATTGATACGAGTTGATTTCCTGTTACGATGGATGGACGAAAGAATGGATAGTCCAATAGCTGCTTCAGCAGCCGCAAGGGCTATAACAAAAATTGCGAAAATGTCTCCTTTTAATTGGCGACTATCAAATAGAGCAGAAAATGTTACGAGATTTAGATTAATTGAATTCAGTATAAGTTCAAGACATATTAGAGCTCTAACCATGTTTCGGCTTGTAATCAATCCATAGATACCAATCGAAAATAAATAGACACTCAAAAAAAGTACATGCTCAAACATCATTAACTAACTCCTTATCAATCTCGATTCATTTCAATATGAGGACAAGAATTGAACCGATTCAATTAATTAGAATAGAACAATTACGCAACAAAAGAGAAAAGAGAGTATTTGTTGTGTTGACAGTAGATGGATTTTACTAAATCAAAATTGTTTTATTCTTTAGTTATTTTTTTAGATTTGAAATTCTAATAATTTATTATTGTCGAGCCATAGTAATTGCACCTATTAAAGAAACTAGAAGAATTAGGGAAATGAGTTCAAACGGAAGATAAAAATCGGTTGCTAAATGAATCCCAATTTGTTGAACGTTATTTATGAGACCCTGTTCTACTATTTGGTTTGATCTTGTAGTCCAAAGAATTCCATACCATGACGTATCTGGGATAGTAGTCATTAGTGAAAAAGGAATAGTTATAGAAACGAGTGAAGTAAACCCATCTCCAATAGTCCAATAATTCTTATCTTTAGACCACTCTGAGCCATTTACAAACATTACAGCAAATATGATCAAGACATTTATGGCTCCCACATAAATAAGAAGTTGTGCGACAGCTACAAAGTAGGAATTCAATAAAAAATAGAATAAGGATATACAAACAAGAACTAATCCCAGCGAAAAGGCAGAATAAATTGGGTTGGTAAGTAATACTACTCCTAGACCCCCTAGTAGAAGAACAAATCCCCCAAATAGCACAAGAATCTCATGTATTGGTCCAGGTAAATCCATTATGGATAAGAAGAAATTAATAGTATAAAATTTTTCATGAACTGAATAAAACTAAAAGATTCAAGGAAAGAAAAAAGGGATTAGAATATTTATATATAAATTGTATAGTTAGAAATCACATCACAAAAATAAACTCTGATTTTAAATCATGAATAATTTGTAATAAGCAGTAGTTATTCATTTTTCTTTATAGTTAGTAAAAAACTATTGGATTTTTCTAACAAAAATATCCTAGTACCTAGTAATCAGTAATCGTTCTTGAATTCCAAGATTTTTCTTCGTCTATTTTACTTTGAGGCGAATTCCTAATTGTTTGAATTGTGTAATCTCCCATTATGGAGACTGGTAACCGACCCAAAGCAATTTGATTGTAATTCAACTCATGACGATCATAAGTAGAAAGTTCATATTCTTCAGTCATTGATAAACAGTTTGTCGGACAATATTCAACACAGTTACCACAAAATATACAAACTCCAAAATCAATACTATAATTAAGCAATTGTTTCTTTTTAATATCCTTTTCAAATCTCCAATCTACAAGGGGTAGATCTATTGGGCATACACGAACACATACTTCACAAGCAATACATTTATCAAATTCAAAGTGTATTCGCCCGCGGAAACGCTCTGATGTAATTGATTTTTCATAAGGGTAGTGAATCGTTATAGGTAAACGATTTGTGTGAGATAAGGTAATTATGAAACCTTGACCAATGTATCTTGCGGCACGTATTGTTTGTTGACCATAACTAATGAACCCAGTTATCATAGGGAACATATTCTAAATATCTATGAAAAAGGTATGTTTCTTTCTCTTGTTTGAGAGAACTTTTGTGTTGAAGATATTCTTACTGTTATTGTATTATCTTATTTATAGTGAAACTAGTTGGGAAGAAGTTGTTAATAAGAGATTGCCCAGAGAAATAGGTAAAAGAAATTTCCATCCAAGATTTAATAACTGATCCATTCTCATCCGGGGTAAAGTCCATCTTATTGTGATAGAAATGAAGAGAAATAAAAAAGCTTTAGTTAATGTAATAAGGATACCCATTATTATTTCCAAAATTCCCACAATTTTACTCATTTGGAAAAATCCAAAAAAGGATATATAGGGAATAGAAAAATTCCACCCGCCTAAGTAGAGAACAGTTACAAATAAAGAGGAAACTAATAAATTTAGGTAAGAAGCTAGATAAAATAAACCGTATTTAATACCGGAATATTCGGTTTGATAACCCGCTACTAATTCTTCCTCTGCTTCTGGTAAATCAAAGGGTAATCTTTCACATTCTGCCAAAGAAGAAATTAGAAAAACTAGAAAACCTATAGGCTGACGCCAAAGATTCCATCCAAAAAAACCATATTTTGACTGTGCTTCAACTATATCAACCGTACTTGAACTGTTAGATAATCATAGTCGATGATAACATCACAGTTCCCACCGCTATTCCAAAACCGTACATGAAACCTTAGCTTCATACGGCTCCTCTATGATCAGAAAAAAGGATTATTTCTTTTCGATCTTATCCCCCGAGCGTAGGTAGAATTAGGTAAGATAAAATTGATTGGAAAGTCCTAAATTAGACCAAAGCAATTCCGTCTGCTAAAATAATAAAAAAGAGCTTCCGAATTGATCTTATCCTTTATATAATAAAATGACAGTTTTTTCTTGTTCAGTAATAACTTAATATTGGAATAAAACACTCGTTATAGCAATTAATAAATGAAAAGAATTGGTTATTAGTTGATGACAAATTCAATTCTGTATGAATATAGATAAAAGAAAGAATAAATAAAGATCTTTTTTTGTATTGCATTACATATCTTTTGTCCTATTCTTCTTTCCCGGAGAAGGGGATACTTAAAAAGAAAAAAGAAATAAAGGGTTAATTCGTTCTTGATAGCTATTTCCTTAACAAGTGAATGGGAATATACTCTGGATCGGAATCCGAAGAAAGTACTACTTGATCATTTCCACCAATTTCAAGTCCTTATTATGATTCCTTTTATGAGAAAAAATGTCTAATGATTTAGATTCTCTCATTACTAATCCTTTATGTACTTTAGTGTTCCTAATCCCTCACTAACTTTTTATGGATTCTTTTATATGGTTATAAGTTCTAGTAAAAACTACAAATATTCTAGTAATGTAATTCCATATCGCGAATCCTTTATTCTTGCCCGCTTCAAGATATGATGACTAATCAAACAATCTCAATCTTGGGGTAAAGAGTTTACACTGCTTATATTTTCTTCAACTTTTTCTTGTACGTAGGAAATGAGATTTTTTATTTTTACTACAAATTAATAAGCTGTTTTGTTTCACTCATATAGCTATCTAGTTTAACTTACCAACCTGAATACAGAATAAGAAAAGGAAAATAAGTATTCAATGGATTTTAGAGGAAAAGCTTCCTTTTTAACGAATCACACGTAGAGATATTGCTAGCACACAAAAAGTTAATGGTATTTCATAACTAATAGATTGAGCAGCTGCTCGTAGACCACCTGAAAAAGAATATTTATTATTTGAGCTATATCCTGCCATAAGAAGACCAATAGGAGCAATACTTGAAATGGCAATCCATAAAAAAACACCAATACTAAGATCAGCTAAAACAAAATGATATCCAAAAGGGATAACTAAAAAACTTAATAAAACGGATATGACTGCTATAGAGGGTCCAATGCTAAATAAAGGAATCTCTCCCCGGGATGGGAGGATATCCTCTTTAAAAATCAGCTTAGTTCCATCTGCTATAGCTTGAAGCAGTCCTAGGGGACCAGCATATTCAGGACCAATACGTTGTTGTATCGATGCGGATATTTCTCTTTCTAACCACACAATTACAAGTACTTCTATTGTGATTCCCAGTAGGAGGGTCAAAATAGGTAGAATCCATATCAGTCCATAGACTTCTTTTAATAATTCCGATTTCGAAAAAGAATTGATAGTTTCTACCTCTACCCTATCTATTATCATTTTAACGATCAACTTCCCCCATAATGATATCTATACTACCTAATATCGTCATGATATCAGCCAATTTCATTTTTTTAACTAGTTGAGGAAGAATTTGTAAATTAATAAAACCGGGTGGACGAATTTTCCATCTCCAGGGGAAAAGACTGTCATCTCCTACCAGATAAATTCCTAATTCACCTTTTGGAGCTTCTACTCTTACATAAAGCTCTTGCTTTGATAATTCAAAATTTGGGGAAGGTTTTTTACCAAGAAATCTATATTCAAAATCATTCCATTCCGAATTCTTTGCTTTCTTAAAGCGTCGGGCTTCTAAATTCTCATAAGGGCCCCCAGGAATTTTCTCTACAGCCTGTTGAATAATTTTGATGGATTCCTTCATTTCACCAATTCGTACTAAATAGCGAGCTAATGAATCCCCTTCTTTTTGCCATTGGACTTTCCAATCGAATTGATTGTAAGACTCATAGGTATCAATTTTACGAAGATCCCATTGTATTCCAGAAGCTCGTAACATTGGTCCCGATAAGCCCCAATTTACAGCTTCTTCTCCGCTAATAAAACCTACTCCTTCAACTCGTTCTAAAAAAATAGGATTCTGTGTAATAAGTTGTTGATATTCAACAACTCCTCGTAAAAAATAATCACAGAAATCTAAACATTTATCCATCCATCCATAAGGTAGATCAGCAGCAACTCCTCCGATGCGAAAGTAATTATGCATCATTCGCATACCTGTAGCAGCTTCAAATAGATCATATATCAATTCTCTCTCTCTAAAAATGTAGAAAAAAGGAGTCTGTGCGCCGAGATCCGCCATAAAAGGTCCAAGCCATAACAAGTGAGAAGCTATACGGCTCAATTCTAACATAATTACCCGAATATAGCTGGCTCTTTGAGGTATTTGAATATTCTCTAAGAATTCTGGTGCATTTACCGTTATTGCTTCTGTAAACATAGTAGCTAAATAATCCCATCGTGTTACATAAGGCAAGTATTGTATAATAGTTCTGTTTTCTGCGATTTTTTCCATTCCTCTGTGTAAATAGCCTAATATGGGTTCACAATCAACAACATCTTCACCATCGAGAGTAACGATCAGTCGAAGAACACCGTGCATTGATGGGTGCTGAGGGCCCATATTGACTATCATTAAATCTTTTCTTGTAAACGGTAGACTCATATTCTTTTTTCTTCCTTAATTCATTATTCCATGAATTCCTCAAAACGAGGCTCATCAAAATGCAAAATCTAAGACTACTATAAGACTACTAATAAAATAAGAAAAAAAATCGAACGATTAAATTACTTCTCCCGAATATCCAACTGACTTATTAATTTCTTATAACGTACTCTATTTTTCTTTGCCAAATAAGCCAGCAAACGTTGACGTTTTCCCAAAAGTCTTCGTAGACCTCTTTCCGATGAAAAATCTTTTTTGTGTAATTCCAAATGTGAAGCAAGTCTCCGTATCTTATTGGTGAAACTGAATACTTGAAATTCAACAGAACCCCTGTTTTCTTGTTTTTCTTCTTTAACCATAAATCAAAAAATTTTTCTACCTCCTTTCTTTTTCATGTATTTTTTTTGATCAGGAAAAATAAAAAATTATGTCAGTTATTTTGAAGTTATTCGAATCTCGTACACACAAAAATTTGCAATTATTCATCTACTGCTGGAATCTATAATTTGGATTTATTTTATCGATCCAAATTAGATTTGGATAGAAGGGTACATTCTTTTATTTTAGATAGAAGAAACATTTCTTCTATCTAAAATAAAAGAATTTTGCTGATTTATTTATTGCTATATCCAATTTATAGAATTGATACACCATTTAATTGATATCATTTAGCAAAATGAAACACAGCATATGCATCCATCTTTCGGCTCGAGAATTTCACGGGAGAGATATATAGTATAAGAAATAGGCTATTAAGTAACTCTAAATGAATTGTGGATACATCTGTATCCTTAACATACTGAAACGACTGCCATTATTCGTATCAAAGCAATAGCGATTCATAAAAGCTAAATCTTGTAATCAATGGTGGGCCAATAATGAATTTTTTTGCATATGTATTAAGATGCTTGGTCTGATTTCGAAATTGTCCAGAGTTTTTTATGTTGTTTTCATTGCAAAATGATGGATCTCCTTCCGTAACTTTCCAATTACGAGTACGAGAATTGAAAGACATGAAAATTCTCAATTCTCTACAGCGTCTAGGAGATAGATAGAATATTTTCAGGAACAAGAAAATCAGAAGAATCTTTTTCTCTATTCACTACCATTCCGCGTCTTCGACTTCTATTAGTTTCTTTTCTTCTTTAATGCAATAGCTATA